TGGGTTTCTACCAACGAACAAAAAAGAAAGAGCCTAAGCAACGAATTTATCAAGCGAATTGAAGCTCTAGACAAGGGTTCTCTTGATGATGTACTTGAAAAAAGGACTAGATTGTACAATGATGGGACTGAGCAAAACTGCTTACCAAAAGTGTATGATCCTTTTTTGAGCGGACCCCACCGTGGAACAATTAGAAATTTCGATTTGGACTCAAGCATCAACAATCCTTTAAACAACCCGATAGAAGATTCCCTAACAAGCATGTGGAATAAGCTTAAGCTTCAAGATATCCTTCCTAATGATTTCCGAGAATTTGAAGATCAAGAAGACAAAAGGAAAGAAGATCAAGAAAACAAAAAAAGTGAAGATCAACAACAAAAAGAATATCAATATCAAAGTGCATTAAGTGCATTTGAAGACGAAGATAAAGAATATCAAAGTGCATTTGAAGATGAAGATCGAGAAATTCGAAGTGAATTTGCAGGGGAACCAAGGCCTAATACGGCTTTGAATTTAAACGAAAATGATGAAATTGAAAACCTTGAAATTGCAATCGAAAACTTTGAAATCGAAAAAAAGGTTCCTCGATGGTCATACAAATTGAACGTGGATTGGGGGGATTTGGAAAACGAGCCAAAAGACAATGAAGAAGAGGAAAATCAGGCTTATGATATTTGTTCACCAGAAGTAAGACGCGTAGTCATTTATACTGAGAAAGAGACTGAGAACGAGACTGAGAACGAGACTGAGAAAGAGACGGAGACTGGTGCGAATGCTAGGACTATCGAAAAAAATACTAAGACTACTACTGACGAAGATAAGACAGATAAAACTGCCGAGAATGCTCGGACTATCGAAAATCCTAAGACTACTACTGACGAAGATAAGACAGATACTGACGAAGATAAGACAGATAAGACTGCCGAGAATATTAAGACTACTACTGACGAAGATAAGACAGATAAAACTGCCGAGAATGCTCGGACTATTGAAAATCCTAAGAATACTATTAAGGATAAGGAAGATAAGAAGGAGGAGGAGGAACCGGAAGAAATTGCTTTGCTTTCCTATCTAGAAGAACCAGATTTTGATCGCGATTTAATTAAAGGATCCATGCGAGCTCAACGACGCAAAATTTCTATTTTTCCACTGTTTCACCCATATGTGCGTTCCCCGCTTTTTTTGGGCCAAGAAGACAGAAAATTTTTTTTTTTTTTTTCTTTTGATATCCTCGAAATGCAGAGTTTGCTTTTCAGAATCAGAAATTTGGTGGGTAAATGCGTGGAATTCAAAACTTTTCATTCGCATTCTAAAGATACAGAAGAAAAAAAGAAAAAAAGGCTGGAGCAAGCAGAGCAAAAAGATCCGAGGGAAGAGGTGGAGGAGAAGAAGGTGGCAGACTTTTTCGAACTTTATGAGGCTCAACGACTAAGGGGTGTGCTTTTAGTAACCCTATCATTTCTTAGAAAATATATAATACTGCCCTCGTTGATAATAGCCAAAAATATTGGCCGTATGCTATTATTTCAATGTCCCGAGTGGCGCGAGGATTGGAAAGCGTGGAGTAAAGAAATGCATGTTAAATGTACTTATGAAGGGATTCCATTATCAGAAAATGAATTCCCCCAAAATTGGTTAGACGATGGTATTCAGATAAAGATCCTATTTCCTTTCGATCTAAAACCTTGGCACAAACCTCAAGTAGAATCTAATCATAAAGATCCAATGAAAAAGAAAGGAAAAGGTAAAAAAGGGAATTTTTGTTTTTTAACACCTTTCGGAATGGAAGCCGAAGGACCCTTTGGCCCTTACCGAGAAAAACCCTCCTTTTTTAAACCTATTTGGAAAGAAATTGATACAAACCTCAAAAAAGTGAAAAAGGAAGGTTTTCTAGCTCTAAGAATTTTAAAGCAAAGAACAAAAAGGTTTAGAAAGGTTTTAAAAAAACAAATACGTTGGATTTTCAAAATAATTGGATTTATCAAAAGAAAAATTCAAGAACTTAGAAAAGTAAAGACAATTCCAGTATCTGAGTGGGAGGAATTAAGTATAAATAGAAAAAATGATAATGATATAGTAAGTAATAATCCTATTACTGAATCGCTCGATGAAGTTAGATCCATGGATTGGATAAATGATTCCCTAACATCAAAAAAAATACCTGATATGGCTGATAGTACAAATGCAATCAAAGATCAAATTAAAACAATCACAACAGAAACTATAAAAATAATTAGAATTCCAGATATCGAAATGAGTTCTAAGAAACCAAGTTATGATGATAAGAAATTAGAGCCGCAGAAAGGGATTTTGCAAATATTCAAAAGAAGGAATACCCGATTAATACGCAAATGGCACTATTTCGTAAAATTGTTTATTGAAAGGATATACATAGAGATCCCTTTATATATAATTAATAGTATGAGAATCAATGTCAAAGTTTTTCTTGAATCAAATAAGAACACTTTTGTTAAATACAGTCCTAATGATGAACCAAATCAAAAAAAAATGCGTTTTATTTCGACTATAAAAGAATCACTTTCTATTTCTAATAGTAGTAATAATAATGAATATTCTTTTTGCGATCTCGCCTCTTTGTCACAGGCATACGTATTTTACAAATTATCACAAACTCAAATTATTAACAAGTATCACTGGAAATCTGTACTTCAATATCAGGGAACACTTCTTTTTCTTAAGGATCAAATAAAAGATTCCTTTAGAAGACAAGGAATATTTCATTCGAAATCAGGGCATAAGAAAATCCACAATATGAGAATAAATGAATGGAAAAATTGGTTAAGGGGACGTTATCACTATCAGTACAATTTATCAAAACCTCAATGGTCTCGACTAGTAGCGCAAACGCAAAAATGGCGAAATAGAATCCAGAAGAGTTCTATGGTTCAAACTAAAAACTCTCAAAATCTGGATTTTTATAAACAGAAAAAAGACCAATTAATTCATTATGAGAACGAAAAAAACAAGAATTATGCGAAGGCTCCTGTACTAAATAAAAAATTGAAAAATTACAAATATGATCGTTTATCACATAACTATATTCATTATGAAGATAAGAAGGGTTCATATATTTCTAGATCACCATTACAAGTAAATGAGGGCAACGAGCTTCTCTTTAATTATAAAAACAAGAAATATTCTCTTGAATTATATGATCTGTCGGAGGATGTAGTTGGTACTGGTTCTCTAAAAAAAAGAGAAGACTACGATAGGCATAGAAATCGGGAGAGAAAATATTTTGATTGGAGAATTTTTGATTTTTCTCTTAAAACAAAAATGGAGGATATAGAGTTCTGGCTCGATCTGGATATTGAGGTCAACATTCTTAAAAATATTAAAAAACGTAATATTTATCCAAAAATTGATAAAGAAGATAAGAAAGATAAGAAAAAGACTTTTTCTCTCGCGATTGATAAACAACTTAACGCGGCCAATCGAACAAAAAACATTTTTGACTGGATGGGAATGAATGAAGAAAGAATAAAAATGGATCCGATATCTAAGACATCTACTCTGAAACTCTCGTTTTTACCCCCAGAATTTGTGTCACTTTATGATACATATAAGATTCAACCATGGAGCATACCAATCAATTCGCTTCTTTTCAATTTTGATGGAGATGAGAACGCTATTGAAAAAAAGGATTCTGAATTAGAAACTAAAAAGAAAGAAGAAAATAAAAAGTCAGTCCAGGGAAATATTGGCTCAGATGGCTCAAACCAACAAAAAGATTTGAAAGAAGATTCTAACAAAAATGACAAGCAACCTAAGAAGAAGAAAACATCAGAATTAGATCTTTTACTAAAAAAAAATTCTGTTTTTCAAGCAAAATTAGACGAACCTTCACCTTTGTATTCGAATAATGTACTATACGATAATATAAAAGTAATTTCTCTACTGGTTAGACTGCAAAATCCAACGGAAATTACTCTAATTTCGATCAAAAGAGAGGACCTGAGGGTAGAGCTAATCCCATTGACAAATACTCAACCTATTGCCGAGTTAGTAAAAAAGGGATATTTGTTTATTGAACCGGCTAAGTTATCAATAAAATGGGATGGGCAATCTATTATGTATCAAACAATAACGGTTTTACATGTACTTAAAAATAAGCAAAAAATGAAAAGTTATCAAAAAAGCCAAGAAAAAAGAAATGTTGATGTTGATAAGAAGGGTTTTTATAAACCCATTCCTCGACACAAAAAGTTGCTCGGGAATAGAGAAAAAAATCATAATGATTTACTTGTTATTGAAAATATTTTATCTCCTAGACGTCGTAGAGAGTTAAGAATTCGACTTTGTTTAAATTCAGGAGATGGAAATGTTGTGGATAGAGATCTAGCATTTTGTAAGGGTAACAAAGCAAGTACAAGTAACTGTCTTCAAGTTTTGGATAAAGGTAAAAGTTTTGATATAAATGCAAAGAAATTTATGAAGTTTAAATTATTTCTTTGGCCCAATTATCGATTAGAAGATTTAGCTTGTATGAATCGCTATTGGTTTGATACCAATAATGGTAGTTGTTTCAGTATGTCAAGAATCCGTATGTATCCACAATTGAGAATTACTTGATGGTCCATTTTTTATGAATCACATGCCATATCTTATATGGTATATGAAGGCAAGGAGATAGACAAAAGTGTTATGTTATATTAGATTCTGGTACATAAATAATACTGATTTAACGACATTATCCTATCCGAAATGAATTAAGAATCGGCAGGCTCTTCTTAATCTTAAGTCCAACTGCTTCTCTTTTTTGAGTGCAAAGTCGATCAGCCATACCCGTTTTTGTATTCATATCCGAAAAAAGGAAAAATGGATTGAGTAATCGAATTTGATAAAAAAAGCAAGTATCTAAAAAAATTCAAATGAACTTTTGGTGTATAACAAACGCAAATGTATTATTATTAGTGATCGGTAAAACCCAGATTTGTCAATTTGTAAAAAAAAAAGCGGGAGTGAGAAGAATTCTTTTTATGGTAAAAAATTCATTTATCTCAGTTATTTCTATTTCGCAAGAAGAAAAAAAGGGGTCTGTTGAATTTCAAATATTCAGTTTCACCAATAAGATAAGGAGACTTACTTCACATTTAGAATTGCACAGAAAAGATTATTTATCTCAGAGAGGTTTACGTCAAATTCTAGGAAAACGTCAACGGCTACTATCTTATTTGTCAAAGAAAAATAGAGTACGTTATAAAGAATTAATTAGTAAATTCGATATTCGAGAGATAAAAACCCACCCCAATTAATTTTGAAATTCGTTTGCAGCAATTCACGGAATAAGGAATCGGAGAAAAAATATATGACTGTACCAACTACAAGAAAAGATCTCATGATAGTCAATATGGGTCCTCAACACCCATCAATGCATGGTGTTCTTCGACTCATCGTTACTCTAGATGGTGAGGCTGTTATTGACTGTGAACCTGTATTGGGTTATTTACACAGAGGAATGGAAAAAATTGCAGAAAATCGAACAATTATACAATATCTGCCTTATGTAACACGTTGGGATTATTTAGCTACTATGTTTACAGAAGCAATAACAGTAAATGCACCAGAACAATTAGGAAATATTCAAGTACCTAAAAGAGCCAGCTATATTAGAGTCATTATGCTGGAACTGAGTCGCATAGCTTCTCATTTGTTATGGCTTGGCCCTTTTATGGCGGATATCGGTGCGCAGACTCCTTTTTTCTATATTTTCAGAGAGAGAGAACTTATATATGATCTATTCGAAGCTGCCACGGGTATGCGAATGATGCATAATTATTTCCGTATTGGGGGAGTAGCTGCTGATCTACCTCATGGATGGATAGATAAATGTTTAGATTTCTGTGATTATTTTGTAACAGGGGTTACTGAATATCAAAAACTTATTGCACGGAATCCTATTTTTTTGGAAAGAGTTGAAGGGGTGGGCTTTATTAGCGGAGAGGAAGCAATAAATTGGGGCTTATCCGGACCCATGCTACGAGCTTCCGGAATGCCATGGGATCTTCGTAAAGTTGATCATTATGAGTCTTATGACGAATTTGATTGGGAAGTGCAATGGCAAAAAGAAGGCGATTCTTTAGCGCGTTATTTAGTCCGAATCAGTGAAATGAAAGAATCTATCAAAATTATTCAACAAGCTCTGGAACAAATCCCGGGGGGTCCTTATGAAAATTTAGAAGTACGCCGCTTTGATAGTGCAAGGGATTTCGAATTGAATGATTTTGATTATCGATTTATTAGTAAAAAACCTTCGCCCACTTTTGAATTGTCAAAACAAGAACTTTATGTGAGAGTAGAAGCCCCTAAAGGGGAGTTGGGAATTTTTCTAATAGGGGATCAGAGTGTTTTTCCCTGGAGATGGAAAATTCGTCCACCAGGTTTTATCAATTTGCAAATTCTTCCTCAGCTAGTTAAAAGAATGAAATTGGCTGATATTATGACAATACTAGGTAGTATAGATATCATTATGGGAGAAGTTGACCGTTGAAATGATAATGGATACGACAAAAGTACAACAAGCTATCAATTCCTTTTCCAGATCGGAATCATTAAAAGAGTTTTACGGACTCATATGCTTGCTTGTTCCTATTTTTACTCCTTTATCGGGAATCGTCATAGGGGTGCTAGTAATTGTGTGGTTAGAACGACAAATATCTGCAGGAATACAACAACGTATTGGACCCGAGTATGCCGGTCCTTTCGGAATTCTTCAAGCTTTAGCAGATGGGACCAAACTCATTTTCAAAGAAGATCTTCTCCCCTCTAGAGGGGATATTCTTTTATTCAGTCTTGGGCCGTCTATCGCGGTCATATCAATCTTATTAAGTTATTCCGTAATTCCTTTTGGCTATCGCCTTGTTCTAGCCGATCTGAGTATAGGTGTTTTTTTATGGATTGCAATTTCAAGTATTGCTCCTATTGGACTTCTAATGTCAGGGTATGGATCAAATAATAAATATTCCTTTTTAGGTGGTCTACGAGCCGCTGCTCAATCAATTAGTTATGAAATACCATTAACTCCATGTGTATTATCAATCTCTCTACGTGCGATTCGTTAGGATATTCATCAGTCGGGGCGATGAACTAAATTAAATACAGATAGTTATATGAGTGAAACAAAACAGCTTAAAAATTGGCAGTAAAAAATTGAGTCTCATTCCCTAGGTACAAGAGTTAAGTGAAAGTAAAGATAAGCAGTAGAAACTAGAAACTGTTTCCCAAAGATTGGTGGATTAGTCATCAGGGTTTTGAAGCGGATACAAAAGATCAACCTATAGGGAGTTTTTACTTTTTACTATATCTTTGTATTACTATACTATGTACTATACTATGGGGGGGTTGGGCAAAAATTAGTGGACGGTTAGGAATACTAAGGTACACAAAAGATTAGTAATATAGAGTATCCCGAGGGACGGATATTTCCGTATAAAAGGAATCCTAATAGGGGCTTTAAGTTAGTAGAAACGATCAAGTAGTACTTCCCCATGATCCCGATCCAGAGTATGCTCCTATCCACTGATTCAAGAAATTCCTATCAGGAACGAAGTAATCCTTTATTTTCTTTTAGATTCTTTTTTTATTTTTTATGAGAAAGAAGAAGAGGAACGAAAGAAAAAAAACGGAACTCTTATTCTTTATTTCTTTATCCATATTAATAATTAATACACATATAACTCTTATCACAATTCATGAACTAATAACTAATATAACTAATAGAGTGTCTTTTTTTTTTTTTCGTAATGGAAAGGGGTATGAATACAAATAGTCATAAGTAGTTTATTTAAGGATGAAGTTTTTACTAAATAAAGTTGAAATTCTATTCTAAAGGATAAGATCAATTCATAAGCACTTTTTTATAGCAGACAGGATTGCATTGGTCTAATTTTGGACTTTACGATGTATCGTTACTCGACCTACTCTACAAACAACAAACATAGTGAGATACCATCAAAGAGGTCCTTATATTTATTTGTGGCCATCGAGGAGCCGTATGAAGTTGAAATTTCATGTACGTTTTTGCAATAGCGACGGGAAGAGTGATGTTACCATCGACTAGAATTATCTAACAGTTCAAGTACAGTTGATATAGTTGAGGCGCAATCAAAATATGGTTTTTGGGGGTGGAATCTGTGGCGTCAACCTATAGGGTTTATGGTTTTTCTAATTTCTTCCCTAGCGGAATGTGAGAGATTACCTTTTGATTTACCGGAAGCAGAGGAAGAACTAGTTGCGGGTTATCAAACCGAATATTCGGGTATTCAATTTGCTTTATTTTACCTTGCTTCCTATCTAAACCTACTAGTTTCTTCATTATTTGTAACAGTTCTTTACTTGGGTGGTTGGAATTTTTCTATTCCGTACATACTCATTCCTGAGCTTTTCGGAAATAATGAAGTGTGTAGAGTCTTTGGAACGACAATAGGTATTTTTATTACATTAGCTAAAGCTTTTTTGTTCCTGTTCATTCCTATCACAACAAGATGGACTTTACCTAGGCTGAGAATGGACCAACTATTGAATCTTGGGTGGAAATTTCTTTTACCTATTTCTTTGGGGAATTTTTTATTAACAACTTCGTTCCAACTCCTTTCATTATAATGGAAAGGCATGGCATGGGATTTTTAGGATATGATAGTATAGCTTCATAACTTCTCTCAACCAATAGAAAGAAACATGAAATTTATTCAGAGATATTCACGATATGCTCCCTATGGTAACTGGGTTCATGAATTATGGTCAACAAACAGTACGAGCTACGAGGTATATTGGCCAAAGTTTTTTGATTACCCTATCTCATGCGAATCGTTTGCCGGTAACTATTCACTATCCTTATCAAAAATTCATCACATCGGAGCGTTTTCGTGGTCGAATACATTTTGAATTTGATAAATGTATTGCTTGTGAAGTATGTGTTCGTGTATGCCCTATAGATCTACCTGTTGTTGATTGGAAATTGGAAACGAATATTCGAAAGAAACGATTGCTTAATTACAGTATTGATTTTGGAATATGTATATTTTGTGGTAACTGCGTCGAGTATTGTCCAACAAACTGTTTATCAATGACTGAAGAATATGAGCTTTCTACTTATGATCGTCACGAATTAAATTATAATCAAATTGCTTTGGGTCGATTACCAATGTCAATAATTGGAGATTACACAATTCAAACAATTATGAATTCGATTCCAATAACAAAAAGCGTGGGTAATTCTGTTCATTCAATAACAATTACTTAATTAGATTAGTCAAATTTGGTTTTGATTGAACTTGAGGAAGCGAAGTTTGCTTAATCAATACCTAAACCTAAGAATCCTAAGATTGTTAAGAATCGGGGCTTGCTTTGTGTTAAAAATTCTAAAATATATGAGGCTTTCGAAATCTATAAATGAAATTGCATTTTTTCGTTTTTTCGTATAGAAAAAGCAGATGCAAGTAAAATGACTAAGTGTATCTACATCAACTAACACCCTATAAAAGGATTTCATTCAATTAGAAACTAGAAACGTATTAAAAAATAGGATAATGTCTTTTTTCTCGGTCGGGTCAATAAGGTCATGAAGGATTTCGGCTGAATTTCTCTCTTAATTTTACATATTTACATAAAATAAAAAATGGATTTACCTGCGCCAATACATGATTTTCTCTTAGTATTTTTAGGGTTGGGTCTTATAGTCGGTGGTCTAGGAGTAGTATTACTTACCAATCCTATTTATTCTGCCTTTTCGTTGGGATTGGTGCTTGTTTGTATATCCTTATTCCATATTCTTTCGAATTCCTATTTTCTAGCTGCGGCACAGCTACTTATTTACGTGGGAGCCATAAATGTCCTAATCGTTTTTGCTGTGATGTTCATGAATCGTTCAGAATATTCCAATGATGCCCACCTTTGGACTGCGGGGGATGGGATCACTTCACTAGTTTGTACAAGTCTTTTTTTTTCACTAATTACTACTATTTCAGATACATCATGGTACGGAATTATTTGGACCACAAGATCAAACCAAATTCTAGAACAGGATTTGATAAATAATGGTCAACAAATTGGGATTCATTTATCAACGGATTTTTTTCTTCCATTTGAACTTATTTCTATAATTCTTTTAGTTGCCTTGATAGGCGCAATTGCTATAACTCGTCAGTAATAAATACTCATAAAAAAAAACTAAGGATTTCCTTTCTTTTCTTTTTTATTTTAATGCTTCTTTTAGCTTGTTCATGTATAAAATGGAAATGTTTTAGTTAGGTCTATTACCAATATTTTCATTACATACTTGGTATACTCTATCAGTTCAGTTACATTATTGTTCATATTGAAATGAATCAAGATTGAATTGGTGCGGGGTAGTTCAATGATGCTCGAGCATATACTTGTTTTGAGCGCCTATTTATTATCTATGGGTATCTATGGATTGATTACAAGTCGAAATATGATTAGAGCGCTTATGTGTCTTGAGCTTATACTGAATGCAGTGAATTTGAATTTCATAACATTTTCTGATTTTTTTGATAGTCGTCAATTAAAAGGAGACGTTTTCTCGATTTTTGTTATAGGTATTGCAGCCGCTGAAGCGGCTATTGGATTAGCTATTGTTTCGTCAATTCATCGTAATAGAAAATCAACTCGTATCAATCAATCAAATTTGTTAAATAAATAGCAGTAATCGTAGGCATATAGATAAAGAAAAGAATAGACGCTATTTTTGAAAATCTAAGAAGGCGAAGTATCTTGGTCCTCTCTCATGAGCAGATACAGAAGTAGATTGATTACAAACTCATTCTAGTAAATGGAAATCGTTGATTCATCTGGTGTTTAAATGTATTTCATTTACTAATACTAAGTTATTTTACTAGAACTAGATCGAAAATTTATGATGTTCAAAAAATGGATAGATCCAATGTCACATTCAGTAAAGATTTATGATACATGCATAGGGTGTACCCAATGTGTACGAGCTTGCCCCACAGATGTATTAGAAATGATACCTTGGGACGGATGCAAAGCTAAACAAATTGCTTCTGCTCCAAGAACAGAAGACTGCGTGGGTTGTAAAAGGTGTGAATCCGCCTGTCCAACGGATTTCCTGAGTGTACGGGTTTATTTATGGCATGAGACAACTCGCAGCATGGGTCTAGCTTATTGATACCTTGCAAAAAATTCTACTTGCACTCTTTTTATTTTTCTTTACCGACAAAAACCCATACTCGATATTATATATATCTAATTATGTATTTTTCGAGTATGGGTTTTTCTGTCCAAAGTGTATCTTGTCTTTACCACGAATTCTTTTCCTTGGTTAACAATAATTGTTGTTTTGCCGATATTCGCGGGCTCTCTCATTTTCTTTTTCCCTCATAGAGGAAATAAGGTAATTAGGTGGTATACTATTTGTATTTGTCTATTAGAACTCCTTCTAACCACCTATGCATTCTGTTATCATTTTCAATTGGACGATCCATTAATCCAATTGGAAGAGGATTATAAATGGATAAATATTTTTGATTTTCACTGGAGACTCGGAATCGATGGACTTTCCATAGGACCCATTTTACTGACGGGATTTATTACCACTCTAGCTACTTTAGCGGCTTGGCCGGTTACTCGAGATTCACGATTGTTCCATTTCCTAATGTTAGCAATGTATAGCGGTCAAATAGGATCATTTTCCTCTCGAGATCTTTTACTTTTTTTCATTATGTGGGAGTTGGAATTAATTCCTGTCTACCTACTTCTTTCTATGTGGGGCGGGAAGAAACGTTTGTACTCAGCTACAAAGTTTATTTTGTATACTGCGGGGGGTTCTATTTTTCTCTTAATCGGAGTTCTGGGTATGAGTTTATATGCTTCTAATGAACCGACATTACAGTTTGAAACATTAGCTAATCAATCATATCCTGTAGTATTGGAAATACTATTATATCTTGGATTTTTTATTGCTTATGCTGTAAAACTTCCAATCATACCCCTACATACATGGTTACCGGATACCCACGGAGAAGCACATTATAGTACATGTATGCTTTTAGCCGGAATCTTATTAAAAATGGGAGCATATGGATTAGTTCGTATCAATATGGAATTATTACCCCACGCTCATTCTCTATTTTCTCCCGGGTTGATGATAATAGGGACAATTCAAATAATCTATGCAGCTTCAACATCTCCTGGTCAACATAATTTAAAAAAGAGAATTGCTTATTCTTCCGTATCTCATATGGGTTTCACAATTATAGGAATTAGTTCCATAACAGATGCGGGACTCAATGGGGCTATTTTACAAATGATCTCTCATGGATTTATTGGCGCTGCGCTTTTTTTCTTGGCAGGAACGAGTTATGATAGAATACGTCTTGTTTCTCTCGACAAAATGGGAGGAATAGCTATCCCAATGCCAAAAATATTTACATTATTTAGTAGTTTCTCAATGGCTTCTCTTGCATTGCCAGGAATGAGCGGTTTTTTTGCGGAATTGGTAGTATTTTTTGGAATAATAACTAGCCAAAAATATTTTTTCATGTCAAAAATACCCATTACATTTCTAACGGCAATTGGAATGATATTAACTCCTATCTATTCATTATCTATGTTACGTCAGATTTTCTATGGATACAAACAATTTCATGCCCCAAACTCTCATTTTTTTGATTCCGGACCGCGAGAACTTTTTGTTTCGATTTGTATACTTTTACCAATAATTGGTATTGGTATTTATCCAGATTTCGTTTTTTCCCTATCAGTTGACAAGGTAGAAATTATTTTATCTAATTATTTTTTTTTATAGATACTTTGTTTTTATCAAAAAAAGAATAATATAATAAGATATCTATCAAGTCAAAAATAAAAAAAAACTTGATTGAATTAGATACGTTTGGAGTTTTTGTTTGAGAACCGTAAAAAACTTTATGGTTCTCAAACAAAAACTCTTACAAACTTTTGTTATATACGCTATCCCCCTGTCCCTGTATTCGATTTCTAAGGATCCTTCTTCAATTAGAAGTTAATGTGAATGAACCATAACTATGTAGTCCTATTCCTAATAGATTTATCCCGAAATAGCATATCCAAATTATAAGAAATCCCGTAGAAGCCACAATTGCAGAGTTTATGCCTTGCAAATTCTTATTTGTTCGAGTATGTAAATAAATCCCAAATATAGCCCAAGTAATAAATGCCCAAGTTTCCTTGGGATCCCAATTCCAATATGACCCCCACGCTTCATTAGCCCACACTGCTCCGGAAAGGATACCGATGGTTAAAAAGAGAAAACCTAGACTAATGATACGACAACCCCAAAAATCCAATTGATGAATGAATTGATACCTATGATAATTTCTAAACGAAATAAAAAAAGGATTTCGCACAACATTGCTTATTTCATTCATGTATTTTGTCTCGCCAGAATACAATGGCCCCGTTAATAAATAATGAATTTTACCAAGAATCTCTAGGTTTTTTCGAAATGTAATTACTAGAAGGGCCATTGATAATAAAGATCCGCATAGAAGAGCTGCGTAGCTCAATACCATCATACTTACGTGCATCATTAACCACTGAGATTGGAGAGCGGGTACTAATTTTGTGGATTGATGAATTTCAGTTAAAAGACCTGAAGTAGCAAACCCTTGGGTAAAAATAGCACTTGGCGTGGTTATTGTACTTAAATGATTTTTATGGTTCCTAAAATAGGGAACTAAATGAATCATGGAAAAACTCCACGAAAGGAACATTAATGATTCATATAAATCACTTAAGGGGAAATGACCTGAATAAATCCACCGAATCACTAAAAATCCTGTTATACACAAAAAAGAAGCTTTCATCCCTTTTTCTGACGAATCATATAGTCCAACAATTTCGTGGACTAATAAGGTCATCAAATAAATAGTAGTTACAATTGAAACAATCGAAAAAGAGACGTGAGTTAATATATGTTCTAAAGTCAAAAATATCATAAAAATCCTAAAAGTAAATATGGAATTCAAGAATTCAATTCATTATAGAATAGGATCTATTTTAGTTCTTTTTGAAGATGCCGCCACTCGGACTCGAACCGAGATGCTCTAGCACTGCTTCCTAAGAGCAGCGTGTCTACCAATTTCACCATAGCGGCGTGCTCGAAATCATAATAGCCCATCTATATTCAATATTCAATCGTTGAGATGGCAGGATTGAATTAGTATCCCTTAGCTTTAGAAAAAAAATGAATAAAGACTTACTATAATAATAAAAAAATAATAACTATTTGAACATATTCAATAAAAGAAAAAGAAAAAAGAATCTTTAGTTGTGAAATAGTGTAAGTTTTCATAATCCAATGCTTTTTTTATCTAGTTAAAAGGGAAGCTCTTCGAGAATTTACCCGTCTTAACTAGATCGTGACCCAATTCTTATTTTTTGAGAATTTTTTCTCTATCTTTATGCGAGATATATTCTATATTCAAATGAAAAATGAAAACCTTCCTAAAACTAAAAAAAGAAGACTTTTTTTAGTTTTAGGAAGGTTTTCATTTGAAAAAGTGAATAGATAGGAAAGATTCTAATCCCTATCCCACAAAAACTTAACAAAAAAAAAAAAACGAAAGATAAAAATGTTATACTTATACCTTTAACTCAATTTTACTTAAGTATTAAGTAAAAATAATCATTTATTTTGGTTATTGCAATATTCGGTAAATAGATTATAGAATATATATATATATATTTTATGTATATAATTAATATAAAAAATATATACAGAATCCTGAGTAGCCATTTACCCCAATAAATAAAGAAAGATAATATAAATTGATGGGAATACTTCCTATTATTTTACTAATTTACTAAATGAAATTAGCAAATTGAGCGATTCGTCGGCATTCAATTTAGAATAGTTCAATGCTTTACTACATTACTTTTTTCGATTAGTCGCACAAAAAAAAAAATTGAAAATTCCCGGAAAAAAGATATCTTGCAAAAGCAAATTCTTTTACTGTCGCCCAGCACCTTTTTGAATTTACAAATATTTTGACGAATACGTTTTTTTGGAACCATCATTAAAAATGAAAACAGAAAAAAATAAAGAGGTTATTTACTATATTATAGTTAACTGGGTAAGACTTGTATTGATCAAAATAGAGATTTTTGACTGTATTAGATAAAATATCCGTACATACAAGATCAAAAGTAAAGAATCATTTTTCTCATTTTTCTTTGTTACTATTTAATATATCTTATCTTCTCTTCGCATTAAGATTTATTTCGACGATCTCCATTTCTTGCTGCTATAGATATAGCAATTTAATTGCTTATTCTTATTAATTTAATAATAAAAGGGATTTGATTGAGTATCTCCAGATAGTTTCGTCGTGTTATATTAAATTAACAAAAAATAGATCAAAAAGTTTCATGAAACCTACCTGCTTGAAAAATAAAAAACGCTATTGTATTGTAATGTAAAAATTGTCAAAATTTCCATTTTCAAATTAGAACGAGTCAATGAGTTAGTTGTTATATTAATTGGTTGAGTGATACTTGACTTGATAATAAATAATATTTTTCATAATTTATTTGTTTTCTTTTTTTTTTTTCAGTTATATGCGATTTGATTTCTATTTCATTTAAATCGTCATTTTCTTTATTCAATTCTTTTTTGCTTTTTCCCCAAGAGATAAGAACTGGTGAATCGGAAACAATTAAAAAATAAAAAAAAAAATACAAAAAGTTTTCTTTTTTTATGGAACATACATATCAATATGCATGGATCATACCTTTTGTTCCACTCCCAGTTCCTATTGCTATAGGAGTGGGACTTCTCCTTTTTCCGACCGCGACAAAAAGCCTTCGCCGTATGTGGGTTTTTCCTAGTGTTTTATTACTCAGTATCATTATGATTTTTTCAGCGGATCTGGCTATTTATCAAATAAACGTCAGTATTGCTCATCAATATGTATGGTCCTGGACTATCCATAATGATTTTTCCTTAGAATTTGGCTATTTGATAGATCCGCTTACTTCCATTATGTTATTATTAATTACTACTGTTGGGATAATGGTTCTTATTTATAGTGACAATTATATGTCTCATGATCAAGGATATTTGAGATTTTTTGCTTATATGAGTTTGTCTAATGCTTCTATGTTGGGATTAGTAACTAGTTCTAATTTGATACAAATTTATTTTTTTTGGGAATTGGTTGGAATGTGTTCCTTTCTATTAATAGGTTTTTGGTTCACACGACCTATTGCGGCAAGTGCTTGTCAAAAAGCCTTTGTAACTAATCGCGTAGGGGACTTTGGTTTATTATTAGGAATCCTGGGTTTTTATTTTATAACGGGTAGTTTCGACTTTCGAAATTTGTTCGAAATAACCAAAAATTTGATTGATAATGATGGGTTCAATTCTTTATTTCTTACTTTCTTTGCCTCCCTATTATTCGTTGGTGCAGTTGCTAAATCGGCACAATTTCCCCTTCATGTATGGTTACCTGATGCCATGGAAGGGCCTACTCCTATATCAGCTCTTATCCATGCTGCTACTATGGTAGCAGCAGGAATTTTTCTTGTAGCTCGACTTATTCCTCTTTTTATATCTATACCCTACGTAATGAATTTTATTTCTTTAATAGGTATGATAACATTACTATTAGGGGCTACTTTGGCTCTTGCTCAAAGAGACATTAAGAGAAGTTTAGCCTATTCTACAATATCTCAATTGGGTTATACTATGTTAGCTTTAGGTATGGGATCTTATCGAGTGGCTTTATTTCATTTGATTACCCATGCCTATTCGAAAGCATTATTATTTTTAGGTTCTGGATCCATTATTCATTCAATGGAAACCTGTATTGGATATTCGCCAGAAAAAATCCAGAATATGGCTCTTATGGGGGGTTTAACAAAATATTTACCAATTACAAAAACTTCCTTTTTGTTAGGTACACTTTCTCTTTGTGGTATTCCACCTCTTGCTTGTTTTTGGTCCAAAGACGAGATTCTTTATGATAGCTGGGGATATTCGCCTCTTTTTGCGATAATAGCTTCTTTCACGGCGGGTTTAACTGCATTTTATATGTTTCGAATGTATTTACTGACTTTTGAGGGGCATTTAAACGTTTATTTTCAAAATTTTAACGGCAAAAAAAAGAGCTCGTTCTACTCACTATCTATATGGGGTAAAGATGGATTGAAATTGAGAAAAGAAAATTTGCTTTTATCAACAATAAATAATATTGAAAGCGTTTCCCTTTTTTTGAAAAAAGGGTATCCAATTCATGGGAATGCAAGAAATGTGATGCGACCTCTTTTTACTATTACTCTTTTTTCCAATAAAAAAAATTCAATCTATCCCCAGGAATCGGACAATACAATGCTATTTCCACTTATTGTATTGGTTTTATTTACTTGTTTCATCGGATCCATAGGACTTCCTTTTGATCAAAAGGAAGTCTATTTTGATATATTATCAAAATGGTTAGCTCCGACGATAACTTTTTTACAGTCAAATTCAAACAATTCTATGGATTCGTATGAATTTGTCACAAATGCATTTTTTTCAGTAAGTATAGCCTTTTTTGGAATATTTATAGCGTCTCTTTTATATAGGCCTGTTTATTCATCTTTTCATAATTTTGGCTTAATGAATTTATTTATGAAAACGGGGCCTAAAAGACTCTTCTGGGACCAAAAAATCAATATTCTCTATAATTGGTCATATAATTGTGCTTATATTGAAGCTTTTTATAAAACTATCTTTATTAGTGGCATAAGAAGGTTAGCAGAACAAATGTCTTTTTTTGATAGAGGGGTAATTGATGGAATTACGAACGGGGTTGGTGTTATAAGTTTCTTTGTAGGAGAGGGGATAAAATATATGGGGGGCGGTCGAATTTCTTCTTATCTTTTCTTTTATTTATTTTATTTATCCATTTTTCTTTTTTTAGTAATTTACTACTTACTATAGCTATAGTGACGTTTTCTTTTACTTTATTTTTCGATGAGAACAGAAAGAAAAAGAATAAGCCTACTCCGCGGAGCAATGCCAACAGAAGCCAAGTCCCAACCCGAGTATGAAACATTGTCGCCAAAAGGAGGCAATATTTTGATTGACATCCTCTGATTCCGTAGAACAAGAGATAGCCATTCCTAATATAATCAGACAAATCTCAGTTTTACTAAAAGGTAATCTCTGTCTTCGTTGTCGTTGAGCTCGCATGGATCCTTTAATTAAATCGCGATCAAAATCTGGTTCTTCTAGATAGGAAAGCAAAGCAATTTCTTCCGGTTCCTCCTCCTCCTTCTTATCTTCCTTATCCTTAATAGTATTCTTAGGATTTTCAATAGTCCGAGCATTCTCGGCAGTTTTATCTGTCTTATCTTCGTCAGTAGTAGTCTTAATATTCTCGGCAGTCTTATCTGTCTTATCTTCGTCAGTATCTGTCTTATCTTCGTCAGTAGTAGTCTTAGGATTTTCGATAGTCCGAGCATTCTCGGCAGTTTTATCTGTCTTATCTTCGTCAGTAGTAGTCTTAGTATTTTTTTCGATAGTCCTAGCATTCGCACCAGTCTCCGTCTCTTTCTCAGTCTCGTTCTCAGTCTCGTTCTCAGTCTCTTTCTCAGTATAAATGACTACGCGTCTTACTTCTGGTGAACAAATATCATAAGCCTGATTTTCCTCTTCTTCATTGTCTTTTGGCTCGTTTTCCAAATCCCCCCAATCCACGTTCAATTTGTATGACCATCGAGGAACCTTTTTTTCGATTTCAAAGTTTTCGATTGCAATTTCAAGGTTTTCAATTTCATCATTTTCGTTTAAATTCAAAGCCGTATTAGGCCTTGGTTCCCCTGCAAATTCACTTCGAATTTCTCGATCTTCATCTTCAAATGCACTTTGATATTCTTTATCTTCGTCTTCAAATGCACTTAATGCACTTTGATATTGATATTCTTTTTGTTGTTGATCTTCACTTTTTTTGTTTTCTTGATCTTCTTTCCTTTTGTCTTCTTGATCTTCAAATTCTCGGAAATCATTAGGAAGGATATCTTGAAGCTTAAGCTTATTCCACATGCTTGTTAGGGAATCTTCTATCGGGTTGTTTAAAGGATTGTTGATGCTTGAGTCCAAATCGAAATTTCTAATTGTTCCACGGTGGGGTCCGCTCAAAAAAGGATCATACACTTTTGGTAAGCAGTTTTGCTCAGTCCCATCATTGTACAATCTAGTCCTTTTTTCAAGTACATCATCAAGAGAACCCTTGTCTAGAGCTTCAATTCGCTTGATAAATTCGTTGCTTAGGCTCTTTCTTTTTTGTTCGTTGGTAGAAACCCAACGATTATATAGTTCTTCCGAGGATCTTGTTTCTGTCGTGTCTAAAAACCACCTTTTTTGTATCATTTCAAAAAAAGTTGACAAACTGGGTGGATATGTAAAAGAGATTCTTTGTTTTCCGTCACTTAGGCATGTAGCAAAAAAATATTGTGCCATTTCGTTTTCGTTTCTTACAGCATTTGCAGGTTGATTGGTTGTTATATATCGCAATGGACGATTCCATCGTTTATAATCGAAAAGAAGAGTCACAATAGGTTTTTCAAATTTCTCCTTTGTTTTTTCCTCTTCATCCACTTGGATCTCTTCGGAATCGGAAGTGGTTTCTATTTCTACATCTGTTTCTTCCTCACTTTCCCCCATTTCTTTTTTTTTTTTTGAGTTTTCCTTCAGTTTCTTAGTGAAAATAGGCGAGGGTATTCCGCCTAAATTGTAGGCACAGGTGATAAATAAGAGAATACTCAAAATTCGACCCATAGAAGTTCTCAAGTCTGCCACAAGGTACTTATTTGATCTAGCGTGCCTTCTACCTATACGCGGCATTGCTATGATAGAAGGATTTTGCCGTATCCAGAATACTACCCATCCAACCCATTTCATGAAAAAAATGTGACCAATTAACCAACCAAGAAAACTACTTGTTACAAATAAGATCTTGTTGTTGTATCGAAAGATA